TTTTAAGAACCAAAAAGATTTGTGCCAAAATAACAGATGCCAAGAAAAGCAAAAGACCTTGGACACGTAATGGATCTTGAAGTACTATTTCTGCATCCCCCTGACCAAACCCGCCCACATTAGGATTACTTGTTAATGGTTGGTCAAGTTTTATGGATTCGCCCTCGGAAACAAGAAGTTCGGGCCCTGGCGGGAGAATATCAACCACTTGACGTCCATCTGATGCATCTACTATGGTGATTTCGTATCCCCCTTTTTCTTTTCGTATGATTTTACTTACTATACCTGCTGCTGTAGCATTATAAACATTATTGTTACTCTTGCTCCCGTCGGGATAAATCTGCCCCCTTCCTCTGTTCCCTCCTACGTATATGGGATATTTTAAGAAGTGAACATCTTTCTTAGTAGCGGGGTCCGGGGAAAGAATAGGAAAGGTTATTTCACTATATTTCTGACCAGGAACAGGCCCTATCACAATAATATTTTTTTTAGTCGGGCGGTAACTCTGAAAAGACAGATTTCCCATCTTTTCTTTAAGCTCAGGCGAAATACGGTCGGGCGGGGCTAATTCAAACCCCTCGGGTAAAATAAGAACAGCACCTACATTCAAAGCTCCTTTTTTTCCATTAGCAAGAACTTGTTTCACTTGCAGATCATAGGGAATTCGAACAACTGCTTCAAATACAGTATCCGGAAGTACCGCTTGTGGAACCTCGATATCCACGGGTTTATTAGCTAAATGGCAATTGGCACATACAATACGGCCAGTTGCTTCTCGTGGATTTTCATAACCCTGCTGTGCAAAAATGGGATATGCATTTGAAATGGGTGCCTGAGTTATTATATATATAATAAGTGATACGGAAATGGACTGAGTAATCTCTTTCTTTATCCACGAAAAGTTATTTTTAGTTTGCATGGTCCAATCATTGATCCCGAAAATTTCTACGATAAAATTAGGTAGGTCGCTAATAGAGTTCCCTATCTATAATTTTGATATTGACTGAAATAATTTTACTGGAATGTTGGAGTAATCCCTTGTCTGGGTAGAAAGACTAAGTAAAATTTTGAATGTTTTGCTTATGTACAAAGTAACAAATATTATAATTGGGTTGGTCAATCGTTTTTCAGTCATTCATTGAATGATAAATAACTACAAGTGAAGGAGATACACGATTTAAATAGCGAAAGATCCAATATTTAAAAATTGTATCTAAAATGACTGGAAAAGTAGAAACAAGACCAGATATAATTTGATCATTATGAGCAAATCCAAAATCTTTGTAGACAGAGCCAATCATTAATTCCCAACCGTGGGGCGAATGGAATCCTATACATAAATCAGTTAATAAAAGAATAGAAAAAGCTTTTATTGTGTCGCTTAAGTTATATAGGAACTCTTGAACCCAAGAGTTAAGAATAACAAGTTCTTCATTACCGAAAATAGAATAACCACTTATAATAATGAAACAGATTATATTTGTCGAGAAGTCTAAAATTGTATGGATAAGACCCTCATTGTGCATCTTGATCAATTGGATCGTTTCTTTGTAGATTTCGACGCGAAGCTTTTGTAAATGTTTTTCTGGGTATTCCTTTATCATTTCCTCCAAACGGAGGAGTTCCTCTAAGTCTATTAATTTTTTTAGAATACTCTTTTCTTGAATATCATTCAAAAAAACTTCGGATTGTCTAATATTCCACCAATTAGTAATCCAAGATTCCAGACTTTTTTTAAAAGAGAGAGAGATCCACCAAGGCAAAAATATTATAGATGCAAGATATAGAAGGGAAATTAATACTTTTTTTTTTGCCATTTTTCGTCTGTGAATTTTTGAAGTTTTAATGAACTCACCCCATCTCCGTCGACTCTATAGAATACTAATATTTCTATCAAGCATAAGTTATATTCCAAGTCCTAGAGCCCACTTCAAATTCCAGTCAGATTTCGAGAGGAACGAGCCCCCGTTCTATTACAAAAAAAAAACTAAATTAAAAAATTAGGGACACAAACTATTTAATTTAGTTTTAAGATTGTTTCATATACGTTTACTTTGGCTAGAATAAGCGTTCGGAAGAAACTTACGTTAAGTTATACTATATAAAAAAAGAGGATTTTTTAGTTTTTCCCTCTTGCAAAGTATTCATTCTTCAGTTCCTTTTTTCAAAATACTTCAATTGGTACACGCAAGAAATAGGCCAATTCAGCGGCTTTTTGCTCAATTTCTCGTGGAGTCAAATTATCATCAGTACGTGTCAAGGGAATGGCCCCCTGGCCTCTGATTTCCATATAAAGGACACGACGAGCAAAAAGACCCTCTTTATTTTCTATTCTGATGGACTGAATGTCTTTTATAAGGAATCGGAGGAATATGCGCCGGTTTTTTCCAGGAAATCCCCAACGAAAAATACACACTATGCCCTCTTTTATATCGAATCGATCATAACCACTACCCACATTCAACGAAATTGTGCACCACAAGTAGGAGCTAATAAAAAGACCGGCGATCCCATAGAAAGACATCACGACCCCCTGTGGAAAAAAATTGAGTTGCTGAGACGGAAATAAAGATATAAAATTTTTACCAAAATAACTGGAGATTCCGACCAATACAAATCCTAATGAACCTAAAAAAATAATAAGGGCCCAGCCGAAATTACTGATTTTTCGAGATCCCGCTATAAGTTCTATCCATATACGTTTTGATCGCCAACCCATACTCTCACTAGACCTAGTTGCGTTTTATTTAAATTGGAAGAATAACAAAAATAAATTCAATTTTACTTTTTTGTTTCCGAAGTAACTCTCATCAACAAGTACTATGAATTGCTTAGATCCAAACTAAAATAATAACATCCCTTTCATATGATTTCCTATAGATATCTACATACATATAGAAATATAGTTATAATTCATTTACCCATATACCATGTTTACACATACATAAGAGCTTAGCTTAGACTCGAAATAAGCTACATATTATACCATATTCTAGTAAATAGGTATAGGTGTTATCATCCAAGTCAGTTTTGATAAAAAAAAAGATAAGAATTGCCCTTTTATAGTATTTAAAAAATCTTGTTTTTTTGAACATGAAGAGATAAAGAAACCATTGCAATTGCCGGAAATACTAAACCCACTAAAGGAACAAAAATTGAGGGAAAGTTGTTAAGCGTTATCATAGAAGGGGTACCTCGATTTAATATTTGTACCTGTTATTTTTATTTATTGTTTTATATTATACTATGAATTATAAGATATCTTAGAATTCATAGTATAATATAAGAATTTTAATTCTAAAATTAGAATATTTTTTTTTTTTCAATTTTTATTTGGAACCTATTCACAAATATTTTTCATAGAAATATAAAAAATTTACAGAACCGGTTCGGGTCGTCATTAATCTTTTTGAATAATTTGGAGATAGTAGTACGTATACATATGTATCTAAGCATACCTAAATGATATACCTTCTTTTTCGTCCTGATCAATATAACCAAAAGAATTCCTCAGCCCTATCCAATAAATAATTCCATATCTGTACAAAATAGAATAGCCCATTTATACAGAAATTAAAATGAATCTTAAAATTTCATAATTTTTTTGAAATTCAAATTATGAAATTTTAAGATTCATTAGTAAATTAAGACTCTAAGGTTCTACTTGATCTAAGTTAGATTCAAAGGAAAGAAAGGGTATCGCCGAAATAAATCCCTCAGAATGCCCTTTAAAGTATTACGTGGTACGAGTGAATCAAATAATCCTTGTTCAAATAAATAGTCAGCTACTTGTACTCCTTCAGGTATGATAATGTTCAATGTTTGTTCAATTACTCTTTTACCCGCAAATGCAATATAAGCATCGGGCTCGGCAATAATAATATCCCCCAACATACCAAAACTAGCCATCACCCCGCCTGTCGTAGGAGATGTAAGGATTGGTACATACAATGATTTGTTATTTAATTCACATTCATAATCATATAAAGCCGCAGATATTTTAGCCATTTGCATCAAACTCAAACTTCCTTCTTGCATCCGTGCTCCTCCAGAAGCACACACTAGAATAATAGGTAAACGTTTAGTGGTAGCATATTCAACCAAACGTGTTATTTTTTCACCGACCACAGATCCCATACTGCCCCCCATAAACTCAAACTCCATAACCCCAATTGCTATGGGAACTTCATTTAATTGGCCTGTGCCCGTTTGAATAGCGTCAGGTAATCCTGTTTCTTTTTGATAAGAGTCGAGACGCTCTGTATAAGAAGGTCCGTCCCCAAACTTCAACGCAAGAGCTCTCGCTTCCTCTTCACGTTCAGATTGGAATTTCTCAAACTCCAAATTAAAACGTTCCTCAAATTCAGAAAGAATCTTCTCCTGAAGAGTCTTTTGCTCCTCAGAAAGTTCCTTCTCCGAAGGTTTCTCCTCAGAAGGTTCCTTTTCAGAAGGTTTCTCCTCAGAGGGTTCCTCCTCAGAATTAACTTCAGAAAGTTGCTCATCAGAAAGTTCGTCGTCAGAATTAAACTCCTCAAGTTCCTCCTCAGAATTAACTTCAGAAAGTTGCTCATCAGAAAGTTCGTCGTCAGAATTAAACTCCTCAGAAAGTTCGACCTCATCATATTCAAAAGGTTCCCTTTCAGGATCAAATGACAATTCAAAAGGATCTAGAGAGAACAGGTCTTCATTTAGAGGATTCCAAGTACCCGGATCAATCGAAAGTTCGAGTCTATCGAAACTACTCATTTTCAAATGAAATCCACAGTATTCACAAATATTCATTTTTTCTTTCAAAAACTTCTTATAATTTAATCCATAACAATCCTCGTTCTCGCAGAGAACCCACAGTGGATTTTCTTCGTATGGAATCTCTTCATATGGATTCTCTTCTACAATTACATTATCAATTACATTATCGGAACTAATAGTTAAATCAGTTCCACCTACAGTTACATCGATATCGTTCGAATTCATAATTAAATCACTACCCTATGTGCTGG